TTGATACCGCTTTAACCCCCCTTTCCTTTGGGAATGGTCGGGGTACCATTATCTCTCGTTATCAATTGAATCAGTCAAGAATACAAAAAAGCGTTTATCGCTTTTGATCGCTCCCGGCTCGCTTTCGAGGCGAGCCTGCACTCTCGCTTGCTTCTCACTCGCCTACGAAAACAATACTAGACTCGACTTCCTCACCTGCCTCTCCACTCGTGCCTACTTTCACCAACCGGTCTTCCTTTAGTCCTCCCCTACTCCATCCCTCTGCTTGGCTCTAGCCTTCTTGTCTGGACCTCCACCTCTCAGAGTTCTCGCCCCCTGAGTTGCGCTCTTTGTCTCGTCCATATGAGGCCGACGGGTGCGTCACATCCTTTGTGAGCGAATCTCTTCGCCTTAGGCTTCGTCGTAGTTCTATTTCGCTTGGGCTGCGGCTGCTCCTTAGTCGTTGGCCTCCTTTGGTTCTTGGCCGTAGCACTTCTCTTGCGTGCGCAGGTTCCCCTAGCTCTGTTCATGGATCCATTCTAAGACTAACAATTTCACTTTAAAGTGATAGCTCTTACTCCTTAAGATTAAGACAAGTTATGGCTCTGACTCCTTCTTCTCGTTATAGCTCTTTGTCCTACTTCTTATAGCTCTTCCACCTGCTTTTAGCCCTTCCCTTACACCAAGTTCGAGCTCTTACTCATTCAGATAGGATCTTACCCCCCGAGCTGGCGCTCGACCCCTAAGGGGTCTTTTGCTCTTGAAAACAGCTACCACCCAACATATACATGGGCATTTGTGCCGTAAGGCCCGGGATAAGACAGCGAGGTCTTCGTCTTCTTCGTGAGCTGAACTGAGCCTATCCATTGAGGAAAAACCGCTTTCTTCGCTCTCATCCCTTGACTCGCTAGACTGCAAAGCTGGACCTCCCTACTCACTGGCTTGACTGCATTGACTTACTGGATTGCCCCTTTTTTTTACAGAAAGCTTCGGCAAAGAACTTTTCTGAGTTGTCACATCAAACAAAAGCAAAAGTGCATTTCAAAGGCGGAAAATCGAAGATTACAAGCTTGCGCCTCTTTTCATTCTACTCCTCTATTTTCTGGAAATAAGGAGTGCTACCGCACACATTTAGGGCACCCCTCATCCTTTACTTGGACTATAAGAAGTCGGAATGTAAATTCAGCCAAGCTAGGCGGGGAATCCGAGTTTACGAGAGTTGGGGCGCGTATAAAAATAGATCTGATTAGGCTCTGAATCAAAAGGCAAGAGATAGGCCGTTTGAAGGCCGCTGAACGATCGATACAATGTTTAGGGCTGAGATCGGAATCGAGAAAGGAGGTTTTCTTGGTCAGACTGTGGGCTATTTTTGGCACTTTCACAAAAGACTGATCCTATTCTTCTTCCTCTTAGCCGGGTGCATTGAATTGACACAACATACCCTAATCTTTATAAAAGTTCCAGTAGCAGTAGCTTCTTTGACAGCTTATCCAGTAGCTGGTGAGACAGTACGAGTCAAAGTAGCAGTAGCAGTAAGAGTCAAAGAAGGGGGAAGCCAAGCCGCAGTAAAGGCGATAGAGAGAGAGGGATCAGGATCCGGAGAAGAGAGAATCGATGAGGACTTTCATTCCCTTTCAGTTTGTCTCTGTCCGCTACCTTTTATCTAAGAAGAAAGAGACAGAAGAAGAGGAACAGAGAGAGAGGGCAGCAAAGCCGAGGCACAAGCCAAAGAAAGAGGAGCGGCAGGTGGCTGGCAGCAGGAGAAGCGCTTACCAGGTGGCAGAAAAAGAGGTGGTTTTGCGGTATATCAAATCGAATCGATTCGTTCTGAAGAGAAATAGGAAGATCATGGAATCGCCGTCTCAAGGGAATCTCAAATGCACTTTTCCGGTAGAAGAAGAGTAGCAAGACACGGAGGTTAGGCGGTATAGTTAGGCTCAAAAGTCATGCGAATTCAGCCGCTTTATCGCGTTAAAAAGTTGCATTGCAGAGAAAAATCCTGTGCTGAGCTAAAAAAAAAAGTGAAAGGAAGGTGGTGGGGTGAAAAGCACTCCGAATCGCTTTTCTTGTTAAGTGAGAAAAAACATGGCTGGAAAAAAGTGGCTGGAGAAAAAAGGGCTAAGCGTACTCCAAGCCAATCCTTTCTTTGATAGACAAATAAACTTTTTTCAACCAGGACAGACACATCCTTTCCATCTTTTCAGTCAGACGGAATTCTTGGTCAGTGAGATGGCAGGTGGCTAAGGGTGTGGATGAAATGGGCAAGGCAATCCTTTTTCAAAAGAAAAACAAGGCAAAAAAGAAAGAAAAAGATGGCTTCTTTTCGCTCGGATCAACAGAAAAAGGACAAGAAGATTGCTAGTTCGGTATCGCAATCGCAAAATGTGTCTCATTCATTCTTGATCTAGGTATCGAAAAATGTGTCTAGTTCGGTATCGCAGTCCTCACCCTTGACTTGGCACTCTTTTTCACGAATGAAATGCACCAACATGTTGTCAAGCTTCGTGGTCTGGAAGGGATCTAGCTAGTGCGAGTAAGCTTCAACAACGGGAGTCCACTGAGTCAAATCAAATAAAGGGTTAGCTCAAAGTTCATAATAAAAAAGTGCTTTAGCTCCGTGGAGTCACTAATGAAGGTGCGAAGCTGAAGCGGAGTGCGTAGCACGACTAGTTGGGGGTCAATTCATCAGGTCGCAGCACCTTTTTTTCTATTTCGAGCAATATCCTTTTTTTTATAGAAGCCATTCTTTTTTGAAAGAAGGGTAAATCAAGCCGCCTTTATTAATGAATAAAAATCACTGCAAAAAAGAAATGGGGAGCAAACAAGGTCTTTCCCTCTAGTTCTATATGAGAAGGGGAGTTCCTTCTTACTTTTTTTATTATGGCAATGCCGCACACTCTTTCACGAAGCACGGTTGATTGATGGGAAAAAGTCCGAATCCCGTGAAGCACTCTCGTGCCGCTCCAACGGAATGAACAAAATGGAACAACTGCTTCATAAAATCCATGGCTAAGCTGCAATAACGGAAGCAGCAAGAGCTATTACACGCGCATGGACCTTCGCTATGACCGGACAGCAAGCGTGAGACCGGACAACCAACTAAGATAACATTGTTATACGAGCCCCCTATGCACCGTTCCCAGTGGAGGACCGGTCGATCCGATGGCTGAGAAACGTTCCAATGGTGGTTCATATAGATTGGAGATCTCAATGAATTCGCCAGAGTAAAATGGTATGCTCCATTTTTTCCAGTAAGGAGTCGTTAGTACTGTCGAGGCCCTCATTCTCTTCTTCCGAATCAGGCCGACACATAGTGTTGGAATGGGGATCAACACCACTGAAAGCGACTCCAGTAGGTATCCGGGGCGGCTGCCCAGTCGAATTTCCTGCAATAAAAGTAAATCTGTTGTTGTTCTACTACACTTCACATTTTCAGAAGTTTCTCTCTATTCCCTAAGCCGAATATGTTTCAGGAGAAGTTTCTTCATAAGATAACCGCTTCATCCTTACCCCGGTCTTTTTTGTCTCGTCGGGTAACGTAGGGGGCAATTTCGATGTATCAGTCGGAATCACTAGCCATTTCGACCGATCCTCTGACTCCTCATTTCTGGTTGGGAATGAGTTTTCACTGACTCACTTTCTGATTGCGAGTTTCTCAGTTCCGAGTGGACTCGCGTCATCTTTGTCAATCATTTTGTCTTCCTTATTGTAGAACCTGATGTAGTGGTAGATCTTCTTGTAACATTTCACTTTGGTCATTTTTTTTTTCTCATTGATTGAGTTGATTTCAACCTCCTTCTGCTTCGTATGTTGCTGCTTTGTTGCTGTCCGACCACCGCCTTCGTTGATAGGTCTGTGTCACCTCCCTAAGTGGGCTTTCCCTCTGTGTCAACGGAACATCTAAATCCCTTCTATTCTCTGTGGGATCCTGTTCCAGTTGTTGAGTCTCAACAATCCTTTTTCTGGAGTGGCCGATCAATCCTCTGCTGATCAGGTTCACTTCCGTCTGATTGGAATTTCATTTCCCCTTTTTGGGCCCCGGGGAGCACTCCGTTCCAGCGAGCAAGCAAAGTGATGGAAGATTCTATCCCGGACAAATGGTTCTCTTCCCCTCCTACCCAATATGAGGAGAAGTGCGGTTTCGATCCGACAAGTCCGCCCGCATTTCTTCTCTATCTTCAACTAGGGCAGCTCTCTGAGTTGGGGTAGCTAGGCTTAGGTAGGCTATTGGCTCTAGCACTAGTCGCTTCTTCCTTGCTTGATGGTCTAAGGAATGCTCCTAATGGAACATGTAGAAATAGTAAGACCTATTGTTTGTTACCTTTCTTTCATAAGCAAAAGACGTCCAAATATACCATCAAGATAGATAACCATCTATCAGATACCTCTATTTTATTTGATCTAAGGCTTACGTCTTTCTTTCTGTGAAAGAATGGAATGGTAAGACACCACCACCATTATTACATACATTCTTTTTTTTGTAATCCCCTACACGGGCAAAGAATTTTTTTTTTCAACTTTTCTTTTTACTCTATAAATAAGAGCCGCCCAACCATGTTGATTGAATGTTTGAGTACTCAAAGCCTCTCGTGAGTCTGGATACAAAGTATCTTCAGTCCTTTCCACAACTTCTAAATTGATTTCCCATCAGCCTATTCTATTCAATCTAATTCCAGACAGAGTCAGTAGACACTATTTTAGTATTTAGTATAGGTAGTGTAAGATAATTAGGAAGTCTTGATATGATAGTCTTTCGTATAATCTCTTCTTCAATCCTAGGAGCAAAAATGGAGTGTCCTTTAGGAACCTTTGGATACTAAGATTTCCGACCTCTTACTTTCGTAGTTCTGAATCCCAGAATTTACTCTCACTATTTATTTGATTCAATTGATATCATAAATCCAATAAATGTCCGAATCAATCATTAATAAGTAAGGGTTACTTCATACCTATTGGTACCGGTTTGGACCGGTACCCAGAACCCAGATTTTGAGAAAAAAAAATTTACAGTTTTTTTTATAGAATTATGGATTCTAAAAATAAAGTATCGACAGGCCTAGTCGTTTGCCTCTGCTTCTTGCGGGGCAAGAATTTGTCGAGTTAGATCAGCAGAATAAGAAATTTCAAGTCTTTTGTTGATCAGGCGACACCCGGATTTGAACTGGGGATAAAGGATTTGCAGTCCCCCGCCTTACCACTTGGCCATGCCGCCAAATCTGATCCAAAATGGACAATATTTTTATCCATCCATATTCTATTACTAATTTTTTTTTTATCTTGAATCCCATTGTACTTATCCCTTTTCAAAAATGAATCCCTAATTTTTATTGGATCCAGTTTAGATTATTCTCTTCGATTGATTGTATCTCAAAAGACACACTGCTTAAAAACTTCCCTTCTCCTTCTATTGAAAAGATAAAAAATAGATTTCCGGTCACAGACCGAAAAATTCAGGGCAAATTGGAACCATTAACTATTTTTACTTTAGAGTTAGTGAACGGTTCTTAAATTTGTATCTCAAATTGTGTTTCTTTTATGGTATAACAAAATCAAATTGATTTACGACTAATCAGTATCAATTATTTTCAATAATCAATCCTTTTCAATTTCAATTATAACAAAATATATGTGTATATGTAAACCCCAGAACAGAAATTGTTACACAGATACCGAATTGGGTCTTTCTCTTATGTACATATCCCTATAGAGAATTATCGTGCTTAAATTTTTCATTGAATATTTTTAATAGAAAATAGGAATTATGATATAGTGCGACCTGACTTCTGTTGCCACAAGTAAAATTACGATAAAAGATGCGATATGCGGATAGGTATATCGGCATGTACTTAATAAATACTACTCCTATTACTATTACGCAATTCAATCGTATTCTATCTATAAATTTTACTACCAAAAAGAATCCGCGAATTCTTTTTTGAACATTAAAGTGTGCTAAAAAAAGGAAATTCTATACTGCTCCTGATTATTCTGTCTTTATCTCATTCATAAAGAGCAGATTTCATCCTGAATCCATTTATTTTTTTGGTACCCAATCTGATCGTAATATCATAATAATAGGTAGAAATTGGATAAATTTGTATATTCTATACAAGACTCCATAAGTGGAAGTGATAGAATTTTTTTTCCAGGAATGTTTTATCAATTCATTTCCATTTGTACTTGTCGCAAATTCGAACTTGCGTCGAAAATGCTCTTCATTCCTCCGTCTCGTTTCCGTTCATACGTATGAAATACATTACATAACATATATGGAGTTGGCTGAAATTTCATGTGATTCAGTAAACAGAATATACATTCCATCATTGTTAGATCGATCCGTATGGTTCGATGAATAAATAGTGAGTCAATAATGGGATTTTTTCGATAAACAGGAAACTTAAGATTAAGATGCTCCGGAATGGAAATGAGGGAATGTCCACAATACCTGGATTTAGTCAGATTCAATTTGAGGGATTTTGTAGATTCATTAATCAGGGCTTGACGGAAGAATTTCATAAATTTCCAAAAATTGAAGATCAAGAAATTGAATTTAAATTATTTGTGGAAACATATAAATTGGTAGAACCCTTGATAAAAGAAAGAGATGCTGTGTATGAATCACTCACATATTCTTCTGAATTATATGTACCCGCGGGACTAATTTGGAAAACCGGTAGAGATATGCAAGAACAAACCGTTTTTATTGGAAACATTCCTCTAATGAATTCCCTAGGAACCTTTATAGTAAATGGAATATACAGAATTGTGATCAATCAAATATTGCAAAGTCCCGGTATTTACTACCGTTCAGAATTGGACAATAACGGAATTTCTGTCTATACCAGCACTATAATATCAGATTGGGGGGGAAGATCGGAATTAGAAATTGATAGAAAAGCAAGGATATGGGCCCGCGTGAGTAGGAAACAAAAAATATCTATTCTAGTTCTATCATCAGCTATGGGTTCGAATCTAAGAAAAATTCTAGATAATGTTTGTTATCCTGAAATTTTCTTGTCTTTTCCGAATGATAAGGAGAAAAAAAAGATTGGGTCAAAAGAAAATGCTATTTTGGAGTTTTATCAACAATTTGCTTGTGTAGGTGGGGATCCGGTATTTTCTGAGTCCTTATGTAAGGAATTACAAAAGAAATTTTTTCAACAAAGATGTGAATTAGGAAGGATTGGTCGACGAAATATGAACCGGAGACTGAATCTTGATATACCTCAGAACAATACATTTTTGTTACCACGAGATGTATTGGCTGCTGCGGATCATTTGATCGGAATGAAATTTGGAATGGGTACACTTGACGATATGAATCACTTGAAAAATAAACGTATTCGTTCTGTAGCAGACCTGTTACAGGATCAATTCGGATTGGCTCTTGTTCGTTTAGAAAATGCGGTTCGAGGAACTATATGTGGAGCAATCAGGCATAAATTAATACCGACTCCTCAAAATTTGGTAACTTCAACTTCATTAACAACCACTTATGAATCGTTTTTTGGCCTACACCCG